TGAATAGTCAGGAGCTAAGACCATTCCAATGCTCCCTTCCGCCATGCATAAACTAAACCAACAATTAAGATAAGCACGAAAATTAAAGCTTCTATAAATACAGATACGCCCAATACATCAAAACTCATTGCCCATGGATAAAGAAAAACCGTTTCAACATCAAAAACAACAAAAACTAGAGCAAACATATAATAACGAATTCTAAATTGTAACCAAGCGTTGCCCATTGGTTCTATACCCGATTCATAACTAGAAAGTTTCTCCGGCCCTTTCCTAATCGGGGCTAAAATCCCAGAAATTAAAAATGCCAAAATAGGAATAAAACTTGATATTATTAGAAATGCCCAAAAAATATCATATTCGTAAAGCAAAAACATAGACGCACTCCTATGAACGTGGAAAGTATATCGGATTGGTTGATTCGAATTGAAGTTCTAAAGTCATTGATAACTAGTTAGTCAAAACAACAATTTATTTTGACCAAACCATCTAGTTTCCTTTGATTATTGCAGGGCATATCTCATTTCAAGATTTATCGACTGACTTGATCGGGATCCTATTTCCAGTCTACTTCATTTTTTTAGTTCAATTTTCTTTAATTGCTTTAGTTAGTATAACTCTAGATGTTAGACTTAGACAAATTTTCTTGTTTTTGCCTAGGATTCTTCCTAAAGCCTAAAGAAAGTAAATAGAATTCTTATTTTGTGTTTAAAATTTTTGAATTTATTATTCTTTTGATATTCTTTTGATTATTTGAATTTTCTTTATAAAAATGCGAGTTCGGAATTTGGATTTTTTAGGAATAGAGTCGAAAGTTTTTTCTTAGTAATTTAGAATAGAACAAGTATTCAAATGTAAGAGAATGGGTAGGTATCTGGGGATTTCGAATATCTTAGTGTTGGTATATTCCGTTTATCAGATCTGGATGGGGTGGGGTTTTCTCTTGATTGAATACAGAAAAAGAAGACCACCCCCCCTTGTTTTGGTGTGCTTCGCCGGGTCTTGGTAAGGTATACCAAAGAAAAGGAGTATCGCTAGCTTAACCCCTTGATTGTGATTGTGGGCAGAAAAATGCATATGGAATTTCCCTTCGACAATTAATGACGAAGGGTTGGTTTGTTTGGAAAAAGATCGATTCGATTCCTTGAAATATGATATGTTTTTTCGGTTTTCTGTTCTGCTTTAAATGATTCCCGTGAGTGAGTTTCTAGGACAAATTTTGTTTCGATGAACCAACCGGTCAGTTATAAGCAACAAACAAGAATGAAGAAATCAAAATTATACAATTTTTTATTTCAAATGAAAATTTGGAATTTTATTCATTTTTTTTATAGGGCTCTAGGGCTATACGGACTCGAACCGTAGACCTTCTCGGTAAAACAGATCAAACTTATTATTATCAAAATGATCTGAACTGTTTCAAAGACCCAACATGCATTTTTTTTTTGCATTGGGCTCTTTCATTAACTGATAGAAATATCAGCCAATCTGCCATATTTTTTCTTGACAGAAAAATAAGATAAGGAGATGGCTCCATGTGCTCTGATTCATTATTTGGGATTCTAATTCAGAGCACTACCAAAGTGTTTCAAAGGTGAAGTTATTTTGACGTAGGTCTGCCTTTGGCCTAGAATTTTAAGTTAAATGAAGTCTCTATCGTTCGGCTTAAAAAATCCAATATGAAACTTCATACACCTTCAAGTTCATAGGACGAAAAGAGATTTTTTGAGGGCCTTATACTCATTATGCCTAGCATTGAATATACTGCTATTCACCTTATCAATATCTCAAGGCGGAGCCTGTTTGGTACCTACAAAGGGCACTCAAATAGGACCGAACCTCTCGTCAGGCTATTGTTCTCTTTTCTCTTAAAGTTATTATGGAGTAAGACATCGATTTCTCAATAAGATCCATTTTTTGGATTGTATGGTGGATTCCCCTGAAAAACATTGGCGCGCGTGTAAACGAGGTGCTCTACCAACTGAGCTATAGCCCTTAGTGCTTGTGATGCATATTTTATCATGTATATAATTTGTTGTCAAGATCAATATTCTATGATCCAACATCCGAAATTTTTGAGTGGTATTGGTTCGATTATTGTTGCTTATAAGGAATATGATATTTATAATCCATCGATAGGATGGGTTCCATTTGGTTCTCTTTAGGATAATAAGTGACCTACTTAACTCAGTGGTTAGAGTATCGCTTTCATACGGCGGGAGTCATTGGTTCAAATCCAATAGTAGGTAGAACTTATTAGATACCGGAGTCAACGGTATCTAATAAGTTTTTTGTCCCACCCTTATTTTTATAGATTTTTTATTTATTTCATTTTTGAATTGCGTTGTATCTAAATTGGATTCTGCTTGATTGGATTATGTCGAGTGAATCCAATCAAAATAGGGTTTAGAAACAGAACCTCTTTTGATTATTTGAACGCACCAACTAGTTATGAAATTGCATTGACAGCCTCGACTCTTGTCCTAGCTCGTCGAAGAGC